AAGGGGACTAAACAGGAACAAGAGGGATTCACCGAAGAAGATCCTTCTCCTTCCCTTTTTTCGGAAGAAAGGGAGGATCCGGACAAAATCGATGAAACGGAAAGGATCCGAGTGAATGGAAAGGACAAAACAAAGGATGAATTCCACTTTCACTTAAAAGAAGAAGATAAAGACCTCTTCTGGTTTGAAAAACCCCCTGTGAGTCTTCTTTTCGACTATAAACGATGGAATCGCCCATTGCGATATATAAAAAATTATCGATTCGAACATGCTGTAAGAAATGAAATGTCACAATATTTTTTTTATACATGTCAAAGTGATGGAAAACGAAGAATTTCTTTTACATATCCATCCAGTTTATCAGCTTTTTTTGAAATGCTACGACAAAAAATGTATTTTTCTTTTTTTACAACAAAAAAATTCGTCTGTGATGAACTGGATAAATTCTTCTATGATGAACTGCATAATTATTATTGTTGGATTTATACCAATGAAAAAAAATGGAGGAGCCTAAGGAACGAGTTTAGAGATAGAATTGAAGCCCTAGACAGAGGATCTCCTTATCTGGATGTACTCGAAAAAAAGACTCGATTATGCAATCATAAAACTAAAGAAGAATACTTGCCTAAAATATATGATCCTCTCTTAAACGGATCCTATCGTGGAATAATTAAAAAATTTTATTTACCTTCAATCCTAAATGAAACTGCAGTCAAAAATTCGATAGAGACAAATTTTTTAAATAAACTCAATAAAGTTCATAGTATCCTTCTTTTTAAGGGTAAGGAACTTAATGTTCATAATTTTGAAGAATTGTACCAGAAATTGGAAGGGAAAATAGCTACATTGGAAGAGAAATTGGTCCAGAAATTGGACCAGAAATTGGAAGAGAAATTGGAAGAGAAATTGGGACAGAAAATATATACATTGGATCAAAAAGCATTAGCAAGAGAATTGAGTCTTTTAATCGATGAATTTGCTAAAGAATCAACATCAAATTGGAAAAGAATTTCTTTATTTCCGGAACAAAGACGAATTGATTCAGAAGATCCAGAAAAAGTTTTGAAATTTTTAATCGAAAGAGTCATAATTGATCCCATCATTCAAACAATATGCGATACAGCCATAATTCCTCCCATGGAAAAAACAACTCGAAAAAAATCGATTGGAATAAATAAAAAAGTCCCCCGATGGTCATACAGATTATTCAGCGAGGTAGAACAACTCGGAAAAACTGCAACAACGGAAGAGGGGGAAGAGTGGATAGTAGATCATCAAATTCGCTCGAGGAAAGCGAAACGTATGGTTCTTTTTACGCAGGGTCCAGAGAATGCCGCCCCAACTATGACGAAGCCTAATGAACTAGAAGAAGTGGATATGATAGATTATCCCTATGAAGCGGATTTTCGTCGAGACATAATCACAGGTTCTATGCGTGTTCAAAGACGTAAAACCCTTACGGGGAAAATGTTTCCCTTATATCCGTATTCCCCACTTTTTTTCGACAGAGTAGGATTTTCTTGGGATGTTCTTTTCGAACCATTCATATTATCAGTAATTGAGATTTCCGACCTAATACAAGACATTTTTAGAAAGGGTATAAAAGGAAGCGTAGCAAAAAGAATAAAGAGGTTGAAAAAACAAAAAAAAATGTACATGGAGGAAAACAAAAGCTACGAAGAAATTCAAAAAGAAGTCAATGAAATGGAAAAGGGGCGGGACGGGCAGACGGAAATGGAACGAATAGAAAGGACACGAGAAAAAATAGCAGACCTCTATGATATCCTTATTTATGCTCATGGAATAAGAGCTTTGATTTTACTAATTCAGTCGAGGCTTAGACAATCTATTGTATTACCTTCATTGATACTAGCTAAAAATATTGTCCGTTTCTTATTACGCCAAGAGCCCGAGTGGGGGCAGGATATAAGGGAGATGAATAGAGAAGTGTATGTTATATGCACCTATAATGGTATGCCAGTACTAAAACCAGGAAGAAACGGAATTTTTCCTCCAAACTGGGCCACAGAGGGTATACAAATAATGATACGATTTCCTTTCCGTCTGAAACCTTGGCACCGATCTAAGATACGACCTTCTCGTAGGGATCCAAATCCAAAGCAGGAAAGTCCTGCTGCTTTTTTAACGATTTGGGGACTGGAAACTGACCGTCCTTTTGGTTCTCCTCTCGTAGGACTTGGTATTTTGTTTTGTTATTATTTTGGACCCCCTTTGAAAAAACTCCAAAAAGCAATTCTAAAATGGAGTTTTCGAGTTCTAAAAAGTTTCAAAGAAAGAAAAAAATTATTGTTTCTAAAGGTCCAAAAAGAACCAAAAAAATGGAGAGAGGATTCGAGTGAAATAAAAAAAGATTCTATAATCAATAATCAGATTATTCATGAATCATCCATTCAAACCCGATCTATGGATTGGACAAATTATTCACTGACAGAAATAAAAATGAAAGATCTGACTGATAGAACAAGCACAATCAGAAATCAAATAGAAAGAATTACAAAAGACAAGAAAAATGGATTTCGAACTCTAAAGATAAATATTAGTCCTAACAAAACAAGTTATGGTGCTCAAAAATTAGCATCACTAAAAAATCTTTTTCAGATATTAAAAAGAAGAAATGATCGATTAATCCGTAAATCACATTTTTTTTTTAAATGGATCGTGGAAAGGATATACACGGATATCCTTCTAGAGAGCTTTCCATATATCATTAATCGTCTTACTAATAGTCTTTATAGGCCCATGATCATTATAAAACTTTTTCGTAAATTAAAAAAAAAATCTTTTTTTGATACAAAAGAGAAAAAGATAATTGAGCGTATTTCAACTATACAAAAAAAACTTTCACCTTCTCGTATTCGTCATAAGATTCAGACGAAGTCGGAGGTTTCTTTTAAATTATCCCTCGTGTCACAGGCCTATGTATTTTACAAATTATCACAAACCCAGGTTATTAACTTGTATAAGTTAGGATCTGTCCTTCAATATGACGGAGCATCTTTATTTCTTAAGAATGAAATAAAAGATTATTTTCGAAGACAAGGAATAATTTCTTCCGAATTAAAGCATAAGAAACTTCAGAATTCTGGAATGAATCAATGGAAAAATTGGTTAAAGAGTCATTATCCATACGATTTATCTGAGCTAAAATGGTCTAAATTAGTACCGCAAAAATGGCGAAATAGAGTCAATCAACATTGTAGGGTTGAAAATCCAAATTTAATCAAACGGGATTCATCTGAAAGAGAGGAAAAGGTTTCGTTATTGCTAAATAAAAACGATCATTTTCAAAAACTGTATAGATATGATCTTTTAGCATATCAATCGATTTATTATGAAGATAAGAAGGACTCATATAATTACAACATACATAAACCGAAATTTGTTGATATGGGGGGGAGTATCCCTATTACTAATTTTATAAGAAAAGATTATTTTATGTATATAAAAAATCCAGATAGAAAATTTTGTGATACGAAAGGTCTTTTTTATCTCAAAATTAATAAAGATAAAGAAATCAACCCATCCAAGGGTTTCTTTTCTTTTTTTGATTGGATGGGAATGAGTGAAGAAAGACTAAACCGTCCTGTATCGAAGCCGATACCTTGGTTATTCCCACAATTTGAGTTATTTTTTAATGTATATAAAATGAAACCCGGGTTTATACCAATTCATTCACTTATTTTTCATTTTAATGAAGATGTTAGTGAAGATGTTAGTCAAAATAAAAATCTCACGAAAAATCAACCCCAAAGCATTTGGACTTGGGAAATCGACTTAGATGCGTTCATGAAAGGATCTTTTGCTTTGCAATTGAAATGGCTGCTGAGTCCTTTGACTATCGAATTATTCGATTATGCGCTGTCCGTACTTGAATGGGAAAAGGAAAGCAGAATGACAACAAAGTTTGGTTTCGGCTTTATTAAGAAGGAGGAGTTCACTCTGGATCCAATGCTAATCCGGGATTTGAATCTTTCAAAAATCCTAAAAGAGGGAATATTTATTATCGAACCAGTTCGTATACCTGTAAAACATAATGTAGAATTGATTATGTATCAAACCATAAGGATTTCTTTGGTTCATGAGATTAAACAAAAAAATAATCAAAAAAGATACAGAGAAAATATGGATAAGAATCATTTTGAGGAATCGATTGCAAGACATCAAATGATGACGAAAAATAGAAACAAAAATCATTATGATTTGCTTGTTCCTGAAAATATTTTCTCGTCTAGACGGCGTAGAGAATTGAGAATTCTAAGTTGTTTCAATTCAAGGAATAGTAATTGTGTGGATAAAAATGCAGTATTTTGCAATGGGAACAAGGTAAAAACCTGTGGTCAATTTTTGGATGAAAGCAAAGATCTTGATAGAGAGAAAATGAAATTAATGAAATTCTTTCTTTGGCCCAATTATCGATTAGAAGATTTAGCTTGTATGAATCGCTATTGGTTTGATACTAATAATGGTAGTCGTTTCAGTATGTTAAGGATACATATGTATCCACGATTGAAAATTGATTGATGATACAATTGTCTTCCCCTACGATATATATATCGGGTGGATAAATAGCTGCGCACATGCCTTGTCTTACATCCTTTTTTGATACATGAATACTAATTCAATGACGTATCAATTAGATCATAAAATGAATCAATAAGGAAATTAGGATTGATTCTTGTGTATACTAGATCAAAATACCTCGCATTATTATTACTGATCAGTCAAATTCATATTCGTAAAATAAAAAGAGTAAATTAATAAAAAAATTGACGCATAAAATAAAGAAAAAAAAAGATAAGAAGAAATGCGCCCCCCCCCTACATACTTGAGACCTTCTCCTACAAAAAAACTTGCAACACCTAATCCATTTGGAATTCCATCAATTACTCGTCTGTCAAAAAAATTAACTAGTTCGGACAATCCTCTTACACTCCGAATTACGTATGTTGTATAAAAAGCATCTATGTAACCACGATGATGGGCCCAATCATATATTACATTTTGTATTTTGTCCGAAAAAACCCTATTTGGATGCCTTTTAGCAAAATAATTAATTAAGACAAAATTTTGTAAGGACGAATAAATGGGTTTATATAAAAAAGACGCTATAACTATTCCAGAATAAGCTATACTAACCGAAAGGGTTGCATTTATCACAAATTCAGACCAATCAAAAGAATTTTGATTATTCAATTTTGGATGTAAAAGGTTTACAGACGGAGTTAACCATTTGGACAATAGATCTAAATCTATACCTTCTTGATTGAAAGGAATTCCTAGGAATCCTATGAACAAAGTAAATAAAATCAATACAAGTAGAGGGAATAACATCGTATTACCCGATTCGTGAGGATATGACGCAATTTTTTTATTGCCACAATTATTAATAATAAGAAAGGATCGCATCTTTTTTTTTTTATTTTCGTGCGGGTTCTTAGAAAAACTTTCGTTATTTTTTATTGGTAACAAAGTGAATAAACGAAAATTTTTGTTAATAGGTTTCAGTCCTTCTTGACCCCATAAGGATATTGAATAGAAGGAACTACTTTTTTTTCCATTATAATTTTGAAAATGAACGTTTAAATGACCCTCAAACGTAAGTAAATAGATGCGAAACATATAAAATGCGGTTAATCCTGCTGTAGCCCAGGATATAATTGCGAAAATTGGTGAATACAACCAAGTATCACTAAGAATTTCATCTTTGGACCAAAAACAAGCAAGGGGCGGAATCCCAGAAAGCGAAAGTGTACCTAATAAAAAAGAAGTTTTTGTGATTGGCACATGTTTTTTTAAACCCCCCATAAAAACCATATTCTGGCTTTTATCTGGAGAATACCCAACAATAGCTTCCATAGAATGAATAATGGATCCAGATCCTAAAAACAATAATGCTTTTGAGTAAGCATGAGTAATCAAATGAAATAAAGCAGCTCGATAAGACCCCATACCTAGAGCTAACATCATATACCCCAATTGAGACATTGTAGAATAAGCTAAACTTCGCTTAATGTCTTTTTGGGCAAGAGCTAAAGTAGCTCCTAAAAGTACTGTTATTATACCTATTAACGCGATTAGATGTAGTATGGAGGGGATGACTATCAAAAGAGGAAAAAGTCGAGCGACAAGAAAAATCCCCGCAGCTACCATAGTGGCAGCATGTATAAGAGCCGAAATAGGAGTAGGCCCCTCCATAGCATCAGGTAACCATACATGAAGGGGGAATTGGGCGGATTTGGCAACTGCACCAGCAAATAATAAGAAAGTACATAAAGTTCCAACTAAAAAATGGATTTCATTATTATAAATCAAGGTATTGAATATTTCAAACAAATCTCGAAATTCAAAACTGCCTGTTAACCAATAAAGACCTAAAATTCCTAATAATAAACCAAAATCCCCTACACGATTAGTCACAAACGCTTTTTGGCAAGCATTTGCTGCAACAGGTCGTGTAAACCAAAAACCTATTAATAGGTACGAACACATTCCAACTAATTCCCAAAAAATATAAATTTGTATTAAATTCGAACTAGTAACTAAGCCAAGCATAGAAGTATTGAAAAAACTCAGATAAGCAAAGAATCTCAAATATCCTTGATCATGAGACATATAATTGTCACTATAAATAAGAACTAGAATACCAACAGTAGTGATTAACATTGACATAATAGAAGTAAGTGGATCAACCAAGTAACCGAACTCTAAAGAAAAATCATTATTGATGGTCCAAGACCATACAGATTGATAGATAGAACTGCTATTTATTTGCTGAATAGACAATTTCATTGAAAAAATCATAACTATACTTAACAACAAAATACTAGGAAAAGCCCACATACGCCGAAGATTTTTTGTTGTCTTCGGAAAAAGAAGAAGTCCCGTTCCAATTAACAAAGGAACTGTAAGTGGAATAAAAGGTATGATCCATGCATATTGGTATATATGTTTCATAAAAAATAAAATTTGATTTTCGATTCACCGGCTCTTACCTCTTTCGAAAGAGGTCAGTAAAAAAAATTAAGATATGCGATAATAGAATTTTTTCTATTCGAAATCGAAATTATTAGAATAAGCATTTTATTAATATTCAACTCAAGAAGTTCTAATTGGTCAAATGACCAAATAGTTATTAATTAAACTATTGAAACCTATGAATATAGAGAATATCCAAAATTTATACTTTTCATTATTATTTTGATAAATCCATAGATAGAAAAATTATAAAAAATTAGGCCAAACAAAAAAGTACGTAAGTCTGATACTGATATGAATCACAAGATCTAATAAAATTCATAACCTAAGTGAAGTCAAAAACTAGGAACTATTTAACTTTTTTATTCGGAATCAGTTATTAGGTCTCTGCAAAACTCTTTGATTGATTGTCTTCTATTACAAAAAAAAAGAATATTTTGATTTTTCTATGCTAGCCAAGACTTTACTTTCGACTTTACATAACATAAAATAAAAAAAAATGAGAAAAACATATCAAATCATGTCCACTTTAACTAAATAACTAGTCTCATTTCAATTCAAAAAACCATATATTTCTTAAAAAGAATCAAGTTTTCTATTAGGTAATTAGGTACGAATAGCTTACTTAACTATTCCAAAATTAAACCCTTCGATGTGTTTATTATATGACATATAAATCAAATATGAAATACAAAAGTCACATAACAAAAATAAACAGAAATAGAAGTCGAAAGTTTGCTTCTTGATTTTCTTTTTTATGGTACATCGTATTCTATAAATAGAAATTTGAATAAGAAAAATATGTAATTTTCCTATATTTCTAGTTTTTTTTGAGATATTTATTAAAAAAAAAAAACATAGTCTATAACTAAATATAAAAATAGGACAGAAAGATTACTTTGCTTTGCATAATAGATGTCTTTCACATACAACTATAACAATGAATAACCTATTCATTTTTGAATGGCAGTTCCAAAAAAACGTACTTCAATTTCCAAAAAGCGTATTCGTAAAAATATTTGGAAAAGAAAAGGATATTCGGCAGCATTAAAAGCTTTTTCATTAGCGAAATCTCTTTCTACCGGGAATTCAAAAAGTTTTTTTATACGAAAAATAAGTAATCAAACGTTAGAATAATCTGAATTGAGCTGACTCAAAAAAAACTTCTACAAAATTTTCTTTATCACTTATATTCATAAAAAAATAGAAAAAAAAAGAAATCATCTAAATTTTAAATATAGAATGAATGCTTTGTATTCATTAATGTTTTTTTTTTGACCTGATCAACATGAAATAGACCTTGCTTTTCTCTTATGATATGTAAACTCAAAATACGTCTGTCTGTATACGGGACTTTTTTGTTTGAAAACTAGAGGATTTCACTATCCTTCTTTTTTTTTAGTATATTTTAGCATTTCTGGGATGGGGATTCTTACTTTCCCCATCAACCGACTGGTCCCAATAGAAAATTAAAGTGGTTTTTATATCTATGGAAAAGCAAACAAAATATATTTAGTCAAAAAGGGATCCTTACTAGATAGCGGATTTGTATAGTTACTTCAATTTCAAGAAAACAGAAACTATAGGAAATCTTATTGACTATAACTGACACTAACCCCAAAAAGGATTCTTATTGAACATTCAAATTACGATTGTCTTTATTCAACATTTTTTTATGTTTTATAAAAATATCGCCATTGAATTGACTCTTTCAATCTCGACGATTAAAGATAAATAGGCTATTATGATTTCAAACAAGCCGCTATGGTGAAATTGGTAGACACGCTGCTCTTAGGAAGCAGTGCTAAAGCATCTCGGTTCGAGTCCGAGTAGCGGCACATTTTTTTACAAATTCGAAAAAGGAATCTAATAGCCCTAGAATGAATAATAATCACAATGAGATGAATTTCATTCTGAATTTCTATTTGTAAGTGAGGGATCTCTTTTCTTTATCTTTATATATATATATTCTTATGATATTTTTGACTTTAGAGCACCTTTTCAATCATATTTCCTTTTCAATCGTTTCAATTGTAATTACAATTCATTTAATAACTTTAGTAGTCAACGAAATAGTCGAACTAGATGATTCATTAGAAAGGGGTATGATACTTACTTTTTCCTGTCTAACAGGATTATTAGGTATTCGTTGGATTTATTCGGGGCATTTCCCATTAAGTGATTTATATGAATCATTAATCTTCCTTTCGTGGAGTTTTTATATTATTCATATGATTCCTTATTTTAAAAAACATAAAAAAAATTTAAGTGCAATAACAGCGCCCGGTGCTATTTTTACCCAAGGCTTTGCTACTTCAGGCTTTCTAGCTCAAATGAAGCAATCCACAATATTAGTACCCGCTCTCCAATCCCAGTGGTTAATGATGCATGTAAGTATGATGATATTGGCCTATGCAGCCCTTTTATGTGGATCATTATTATCAGTAGCCCTTCTAGTCATTACATTTCAAAACAATATAAGTCTTTTTGGTAAAAAACCATTTTTATTAAACGAGTCTTTGTTCTTCGGGAAGATCCAATACATGAACAAAGAAAACAATATTTTACAAAGCACTTATCTTTTTTCTCTTAGTAATTATTATAGGTCCCAGTTAATTGAACAATTAGATCATTGGAGTTCCCGTGTTATTAGTCTAGGATTTATCTTTTTAACCATAGGTATCCTTTCAGGAGCAGTATGGGCTAATGAAGCATGGGGATCATATTGGAATTGGGACCCAAAGGAAACTTGGGCATTTATTACTTGGACCATATTCGCGATTTATTTACATATTAAAATAAATATCAATTTGAAAAGTGAAAATTCTGCAATTGTGGCTTCTATAGGATTTCTTATAATTTGGATATGCTATTTTGGGGTCAATCTATTAGGAATAGGATTACATAGTTATGGTTCATTTCTATTAAAAAGCACCTAAATTGAATTAAAGAAAGGACCTAACCTGTCGAATAAAACCACAGGACAGGGTATATTCCCTATCCATATAAAATAAGCAAGTCTCGTCGAGAACCATTTGAATCACTATACTACTTGATTGAAATGGTTCTCACAAACGTCAAACTATCCTATTTAAATTATAATTTAAAAATAAAAATTTAAAATTCGTTTTTTTGTGCGTTACGTAAAAAAGAAAGTTTCCGTTTAAAACTATCTATAAAAAAAATTAGATAGAACAGCTTCTACCTTCTCAACTGATAGTGAGAGAACGAAATCTGGGTAAATGCCAATACCTATTACTGGCAGAAAGATAGCGAGTGAAACAAATAACTCTCGCGGACCCGAATCAAAAAACGAAGAGTTTGCACTATTTAATAACTTGTATCCATAGAACATTTGACGTAACATAGATAATAAATAAATAGGAGTTAATATCATTCCAATTGCCATGCCAAAAGTAATTAGGACTTTTGGCATTAAAAAAATTTTTGGGCTGGTAATTATTCCAAAAAATACTATTAATTCGGCAAAAAAACCACTCATGCCCGGTAACGCAAGGGAAGCCATCGAAAAAGTACTGAAAAGTGTGAATATTTTTGGCATTGAAACGGCTATTCCACCAATTTCGTCGAGATAAACAAGACGTATTCTATCATAACTCGTTCCTGCTAGGAAAAAAAGTGCAGCACCAATAAATCCATGAGAGATTATTTGTAAAATGGCTCCGTTGAATCCCGTATCAGTTATAGAACTAATTCCTATAATTATGAAACCCATATGAGATACAGAGGAATATGCTATTCTTTTCTTTAAATTACGTTGTCCCGGAGATGCTGAAGCTGCATAGATTATTTGTATTGTGCCCACTATCATCAACCAAGGAGAAAATATAGAATGCGCGTGAGGTAATAATTCCACATTGATCCGAACCAATCCATATGCTCCCATTTTTAATAGGATTCCGGCTAAAAGCATACAAGTACTATAATGTGCTTCTCCATGGGTATCCGGTAACCATGTATGGAGAGGTATAATCGGCGATTTGACAGCAAAAGCAATAAGAAATCCAATATAGAATATTATTTCTAATCCCACAGGATACGATTGATTAACTAACGTTTCCAAATTTAATGTTGGTTCATTAGAACCATATAACCCTATACCCAAAACTCCCATTAACAGAAAAACGGAACCCCCTGCAGTGTACAAAATAAACTTTGTAGCTGAGTATAGACGTTTCTTTCCTCCCCATATGGATAAAAGTAGATAAACGGGAATTAATTCTAATTCCCACATTAGAAAAAAAAGTAAAAGGTCTCGAGAAGAAAATAATCCTATTTGACCACTATACATTGCTAACATCAAGAAATGGAATAATCGGGAATCCCGAGTAACTGGCCAAGCTGCTAAAGTAGCTAAAGTCGTGATGAATCCCGTCAGTAAAACGGGTCCTATAGAAAGTCCGTCTATTCCCAACCTCCAGTGGAAATCAAAAAAGCGAATCCAGTTATAATCTTCGGCCAATTGTATTAATGGATCGTCTGGTTGGAAATGATAACAGAATACATAAATTGTTAGGAGGAATTCTACTATACATATACACAAAGTATACCACCTAATTACCTTATTACCCCTATGAGGGAGAAAGAAAATGAATGAACCCGCAAATATAGGCAAAACTACAATTAAAGTTAACCAAGGAAAATAATTCGTGGTAAAGACAAAATACACTTGGACTAAAAAACCCGTACTCGAAACAAAATAAGATATACTTCATTTCGAGCGCGGGTTTTTGTCGGTAAACAAAAAGAAAAAGGATTCAAGTGGAGTTTTCTGGAACGTATCAATAAGCTAGACCCATACTGCGAGTTGTTTCATGCCATAAATAAACTCGAACACTCAAAAAATCGGTTGGACAGGCGGATTCACATCTCTTACAACCAACACAGTCCTCTGTTCTTGGAGCGGAAGCTATTTGTTTAGCTTTACACCCGTCCCAAGGTATCATTTCTAATACATCTGTGGGGCAGGCTCGGACACATTGAGTACATCCTATACATGTATCATAAATCTTTACTGAATGTGACATTGGATCTATACCTTTTTTTTGAATCTCATTAATTTCGATCTAGTATAACCCTGTATTGTATGTAAATGAATTACATATGCAAAGACCAGACGAATCGATGATTCACCAGAATTTGTCGAATCAACTTATTTCTGGGTCGGTTTAGAAAGGAGGTCCAAAATACTTTGATTTTTTAGATTTTTGAAGATTCTACATACCCAGTAATTGAATTTGAATTGATAACTCTTCAAATTTCTATCAAAATAATATTAATACTACTTATTCAGTAAATTCGATTGATTAATACGAGTTGATTTTCTGTTACGATAAATTGCCGAAACAATAGCCGGTCCAATAGCTGCTTCAGCGGCTGCAATAGCTATAACAAAAATGGAGAAAATGTTTCCTTTTAGTTGACGACTATCAAAAAAGTCAGAAAATGTTACGAAATTAAGATTAACCGCATTCAATATAAGCTCAAGACACATAAGAGCTCGAACTAAATTTCGGCTTGTGATTAATCCATAGATACCGATAGAAAATAAATAGGCACTCAAAACAAGTACATGTTCGAGCATCATTGAGCAACTCCTTATCAATCTTGATTCATTTCAATAGGAACAAAAATATCATTCACTCGAATATAACAAACAAATACAGAGCAAAGAAGTATGTTAGTAATAGATTGACATTTCTATTTTATATTATACATCAATTCAATTCTAATTGAATTGAAATGGATACGATAAACGAGAAATAGAATAAAGTTTGATTTGGAATGGCGCTTTTAAAGATTTTTAATCTTATTGACGGGCCACGGCAATTGCACCGATCAAAGCAACTAAAAGAATTATCGAAATGAGTTCAAATGGGAGAAAAAAATCGGTTGATAAATGAATTCCAATTTGTTGACTATTATTTATCAAATCTTGTTCTATAATCTGGTTTAATTTTGTAGTCCAAATAATTCCGTACCATGACGTATTTAGAATAGTAGTAACTAATAAAAAAAAAATACTGGTACAAACTAACAAAGTAATTCCGTCTCCAAGAGTCCAAAGACGAAAATTCTTGTCATATTCTAACCCGCTGATGAACATTACAGCAAATATGATTAAAACATTTATAGCTCCTACGTAAATAAGGAGTTGTGCAGAAGCTACAAACTGAGAGTTTGCTAGAATATAGAATAAAGATATACAAACAAGAACCAATCCCAACGAAAAGGCGGAAAAAATGGGATTGGTAAATAATATCACTCCTAGGCCTCCTAATATAAGACCTGATCCCAGAAAGACTAAAAGAAAATCATGTATTGGTCCAGGTAAATCCATTCGATGAAAAAAAGATATAAAAAATAAGACTCTTTCATGATCTTATTGAACTGACCAGGATAAGTTAAGTTGATCTATTTAAGACACGTTCCTAGTTGAATGCGATTCTAATGGATGCGAATTGATGTAGGTACAGTTAGTGTACAAATCACATTCTTTATCTGAAAGGCTAGTTCGAATCTAGTTGAAATCATTACATTAAAAAAGGTTTCCAAGTAAATCCACAATTTTCATGAATCAACTAGATCAATAGTTGTTATTTTGAGTTTAGTCATTCACAAAGAAAAACCAACCCTGTTAAATTTATATCCTTAGTAAGAAAAAAAGGTTCTTGAATTTATCAAGGTATTTCTTTTTTATTGAATTGAGACCAATTCAAGATAGTTCGAACTGTGTAATCGTCAATTATTGATATTGGTAAACGGCCTAAAGCAATTTGATTATAATTTAATTCATGACGATCATACGTAGAAAGCTCATATTCTTCAGTCATTGATAAACAATTTGTTGGGCAATACTCAACGCAATTACCACAAAATATACAGATTCCGAAATCAATACTGTAATTAAGCAATCGTTTCTTTCGAATATCAGTTTCCAATTTCCAATCTACAACAGGTAGATCTATAGGACATACCCGAACACATACCTCACAAGCAATGCATTTATCGAATTCAAAGTGGATTCGACCACGAAAACGTTCTGATGTGATCAATTTTTCATAAGGGTATTGAATAGTTACAGGTAAACGATTCGCATGGGATAAGGTAATCAGAAAACCTTGACCAATGTACCTAGCCGCTCGTACTGTTTGTTGCCCATAATTCAGGAACCCAGTTACCATAGGGAACATATCCTAAATATCGATAAAAATTTTTTGTTTGTTTCTTTCTCTTGTTTGGGACAAGTTATCAATCTAGTTACTAGGGAATAAAAAAAAGTCTATTTTGCTTATATTATAGTGAAAGGAGTTGGGAAGAAGTTGTTAATAATAAATTCCCTAAAGAAATAGGTAAAAGAAATTTCCATCCAAGATTTAATAATTGATCCATTCTTAGTCTAGGTAAGGTCCATCTTGTTGTGATAGAAATGAACAAGAACAAAAAAGTTTTCCCTAGTGTAATGAAAATACCAATTGTTGTTCCAAAGACTCCATCCCTTGCATTTATTCCAAATAGGTCAGGAACGAATATGTATGGAATAGAGAGATTCCAGCCTCCCAAGTAAAGAACTGTTACAAATAATGAAGAAACTAGTAGATTTAGATAGGAAGCAACATAAAATAAACCGAATTTAATACCTGAATATTCTGTTTGATAACCTGCTACTAATTCTTCCTCTGCTTCTGGTAAATCAAAAGGTAATCTTTCACATTCGGCTAGAGAAGAAATTATAAAAACGAGAAATCCTATAGGTTGGCGCCACAAATTCCACCCCCACAAACCATATTTGGACTGTGCTTCAATTATATCAACTGTACTTAAACTGTTAGACAATTCTAGTCGGTGATAAGATCACAGTTATCATCGCTATTACAGAACCGTACATGAGATTTTCACCTCATACGGCTCCTCGAGGGTCCCACATAAATCTCAGGACTGCTTCGATATTTTTCATTTTGAAATTTTTGTAGGATAGATAGAATCAAAAGTAATCGAAAGGTTCCGAATTAGACCAATGGAATTCTGTCTGCTATACTAAAAGGCTTCTGAATTGATCTCATCCTTTACATTTTTTTATTAAATTAATATTAAATTAATATTTAATATATATTTGTATTTGATTTATTTTCAATTTGATTTATTTTCAGTTTTTTTGTTGAGACTTAATTTAAACCCTTCAGAAAAGACTCTTTTTAGAAATATTAATAGATATCTCACCCTATCCTTTTTTATTACGAAAAGAAATTAACATGAAGCATGATATGAAGTGTAACTTTCTGAATCGTAATATAGTTATAGTAAAGCAAGGATAATAATATAGTTATAGTGTTATAGTAAAGTAAGAATAAGAAAAAATTTTGCAATCACATTCTTTCTATTTTTTGTTCTTTTGTTTTGCTAAAAAAGGAAGTAAAGGATTACTTCGTTCCTGATAGTCATTCACTTTATCGGTGGATAGCAGCATACTCTGGATCGGAATTCTGGGGAGTACTACTTGATCATTTCTACTAATTTAAAGCCCCAATTAGTATTTCGTTTATGTGGAATTTTTTTCCGATAACTTAGAAAATCTCTATTACTAATCCTTTGTGTACCTTGGTGTTCCTAACCATCCACTCAGTTTTACTCAATCTTTTCGACAATTCGTATCATATATAGTAATAGATAGAAACGATAGCACGAACTCCAAAGAATGGATCTGTCTGTTTAACCCGCTTCAAGCCATGATAACTAATCAACCAGTCTTGGGGTAAATAGTTTTTCTTTACTGCTTCTATTTACTTATATTAACTTTGGCGGAATTCTTGTACATAGGAAATGAGACTCAAGCTTTTTACTGCGAATTTCGAAGCTGTTTTCTTTCACTCACCTAACTATCTGGTTTAGTTCATCAACCCGAAGGTTGAATAAAAAAGAAAGTTATCTAGTCAATGTATTTTAGTTCATTCTTAGAAAACTCTCGAAAGAAAAAATTGTGGAAATTTGATGTCTCAACGAATCACACGTAGAGATATTGATAACACGCAAAGAGTTAATGGTATTTCATAACTAATAGATTGGGCAGCAGCCCGTAGACCGCCTAAAAAGGAATATTTATTATTTGATCCATATCCTGACATAAGAAGTCCAATGGGAGCAATACTTGAAATGGCGATCCATAAAAAAACACCATTACTGAGATCGACTAGAATAAGTCGATAGCTAAAAGGAATTACCGAATAACTTAGTAAAATTGATATGACTGCTATGGAGGGTCCAACACTAAATAAACCCATATCGCCTCTTGATGGAAGAAGGTTCTCTTTGAAAAGTAGTTTTGTTCCATCTGCTAGAGCTTGAAGAATTCCCAAAGGGCCGGCGTATTCAGGTCCAATACGTTGTTGTATCCCTGCGGATATTTCTCTTTCTAACCACACAATTACTAGTACACCTATTGTGATTCCCAAAATAAGAATCAATATAGGTACAAGCATCCATATAGTCCCATAGACTTCTTTTAAGAATTCTAATATAGAAAAAGAATTGATAGCTTGTACTCCTGTTGTATCAATTATCATTTCAACGATCAATTTCTCCCATAATGATATCTATACTACCTAGTATTGTCATAATATCGGCCAATTTCATTCTTTTAACTAACTGAGGAAGAATTTGCAAATTGATAAAACCCGGCGGGCGAATTTTCCATCTCCATGGAAAAGCACTCTGATCTCCTATCAAATAAATTCCCAATTCGCCCTTTGGGGCTTCGACTCTTACATAAAGTTCTTGTCTCGATAACTCAAACGTGGGAGCCGGTTTTTTACTAATGAATCGATATTCAAAATTATTCCATTCAGGATCTCTTACTCTGTTAAAGCGTCGGATTTCTAAATTCTCATAGGGGCCTCCCGGAATTCCTTCTAGAGCTTGCTGAATAATTTTTACAGATTCCACCATTTCGCCAATTCGGATTAAATAACGAGCTAATGAATCGCCCTCCTTCTGCCATTGAACTTCCCAATCAAATTCTTCATAACATTCATAATGATCAACTTTACGAAGATCCCATTGTATTCCGGAAGCCCGTAACATCGGTCCTGACAACCCCCAATTTATTGCCTCTTCTCCGCCAATAATGCCCACCCCTTCAACTCGTTCTAAAAAAATAGGATTTCGCGTAATAAGCTTTTGATATTCAGCAATTGCTGTTAAAAAATACTCACAGAAATCCAAACATTTATCTATCCAGCCGTAAGGTAAATCGGCAGCGACTCCTCCGATACGAAAAAAATTATGCATCATTCTCATGCCAGTGGCAGCTTCGAATAGATCATATATCAATTCTCTTTCTCTGAAAATGTAGAAGAAGGGGGTCTGTGCGCCAATATCCGCCATAAAAGGTCCAAGCCATAATAAATGAGAAGCTATACGACTCAACTCCAACATAATAACTCGGATATAGCTAGCCCTTTTAGGTACTTGAATATTTCCTAATTGTTCTGGTGCATTTATAGTTATTGCTTCTGTAAACATAGTAGCTAAATAATCCCAACGTGTTACATAAGGCAAATATTGTATAATTGTTCGGTTTTCCGCAATTTTTTCCATTCCTCTGTGCAAATAACCTATTATCGGTTCACAGTCAATAACATCTTCGCCATCTAAAGTAACAATGAGTCGAAGAACGCCATGCATTGATGGGTGGTGAGGTCCCATATTTACTATCATTAGATCTTTTCTTGTAACTGGTCCAGTCATAAGTTTTTTCCGTATTTCTTCTTCCATGAATTGCTGAAAACGAAAAGAAGTTCATCCAAATTGAAGATCGAATAAATCAAAGAAAATAATTGTTCAAATTAACGTTTTTTTATCGCTCGAATATTCAATTGACTGATTAATTCTTTATAACGCACTCTATTTTTTTTTGAAAAATAAGTCAGAAGTCGTTGACGTTTTCCCAAAATTTTCCGTAGCCCTCTCTGAGATGAATAGTCTTTTTTGTGTAATTCCAAATGTGAGCTAAGTCTCCGTATTTTATTGGTGAAACAGAATACTTGAAACTCAACAGATCCCTTCTTTTCTTCTTGCGAAATAACTGACATGAATGAATTTTTTGTCATAACTTTATAAATCCATATATATATAACTTCGTATGCGTCAATTTTTTTATTAATTTACTCTTTTTATTTTACGAATATGAATTTGACTGATCAGTAATAATAATGCGAGGTATTTTGATCTAGTATACACAAGAATCAATCCTAATTTCCTTATTGATTCATTTTATGATCTAATTGATACGTCATTGAATTAGTATTCATGTATCAAAAAAGGATGTAAGACAAGGCATGTGCGCAGCTATTTATCCACCCGATATATATATCGTAGGGGAAGACAATTGTATCATCAATCAATTTTCAATCGTGGATACATATGTATCCTTAACATACTGAAACGACTACCATTATTAGTATCAAACCAATAGCGATTCATACAAGCTAAATCTTCTAATCGATAATTGGGCCAAAGAAAGAATTTCATTAATTTCATTTTCTCTCTATCAAGATCTTTGCTTTCATCCAAAAATTGACCACAGGTTTTTACCTTGTTCCCATTGCAAAATACTGCATTTTTATCCACACAATTACTATTCCTTGAATTGAAACAACTTAGAATTCTCAATTCTCTACGCCGTCTAGACGAGAAAATATTTTCAGGAACAAGCAAATCATAATGATTTTTGTTTCTATTTTTCGTCATCATTTGATGTCTTGCAATCGATTCCTCAAAATGATTCTTATCCATATTTTCTCTGTATCTTTTTTGATTATTTTTTTGTTTAATCTCATGAACCAAAGAAATCCTTATGGTTTGATACATAATCAATTCTACATTATGTTTTACAGGTATACGAACTGGTTCGATAATAAATATTCCCTCTTTTAGGATTTTTGAAAGATTCAAATCCCGGATTAGCATTGGATCCAGAGTGAACTCCTCCTTCTTAATAAAGCCGAAACCAAACTTTGTTGTCATTCTGCTTTCCTTTTCCCATTCAAGTACGGACAGCGCATAATCGAATAATTCGATAGTCAAAGGACTCAGCAGCCATTTCAATTGCAAAGCAAAAGATCCTTTCATGAACGCATCTAAGTCGATTTCCCAAGTCCAAATGCTTTGGGGTTGATTTTTCGTGAGATTTTTATTTTGACTAACATCTTCACTAACATCTTCATTAAAATGAAAAATAAGTGAATGAATTGGTATAAACCCGGGTTTCATTTTATATACATTAAAAAATAACTCAAATTGTGGGAATAACCAAGGTATCGGCTTCGATACAGGACGGTTTAGTCTTTCTTCACTCATTCCCATCCAATCAAAAAAAGAAAAGAAACCCTTGGATGGGTTGATTTCTTTATCTTTATTAATTTTGAGATAAAAAAGACCTTTCGTATCACAAAATTTTCTATCTGGATTTTTTATATACATAAAATAATCTTTTCTTATAAAATTAGTAATAGGGATACTCCCCCCCATATCAACAAATTTCGGTTTATGTATGTTGTAATTATATGAGTCCTTCTTATCTTCATAATAAATCGATTGATATGCTAAAAGATCATATCTATACAGTTTTTGAAAATGATCGTTTTTATTTAGCAATAACGAAACCTTTTCCTCTCTTTCAGATGAATCCCGTTTGATTAAATTTGGATTTTCAACCCTACAATGTTGATTGACTCTATTTCGCCATTTTTGCGGTACTAATTTAGACCATTTTAGCTCAGATAAATCGTATGGATAATGACTCTTTAACCAATTTTTCCATTGATTCATTCCAGAATTCTGAAGTTTCTTATGCTTTAATTCGGAAGAAATTATTCCTTGTCTTCGAAAATAATCTTTTATTTCATTCTTAAGAAATAAAGATGCTCCGTCATATTGAAGGACAGATCCTAACTTATACAAGTTAATAACCTGGGTTTGTGATAATTTGTAAAATACATAGGCCTGTGACACGAGGGATAATTTAAAAGAAACCTCCGACTTCGTCTGAATCTTATGACGAATACGAGAAGGTGAAAGTTTTTTTTGTATAGTTGAAATACGCTCAATTATCTTTTTCTCTTTTGTATCAAAAAAAGATTTTTTTTTTAATTTACGAAAAAGTTTTATAATGATCATGGGCCTATAAAGACTATTAGTAAGACGATTAATGATATATGGAAAGCTCTCTAGAAGGATATCCGTGTATATCCTTTCCACGATCCATTTAAAAAAAAAATGTGATTTACGGATTAATCGATCATTTCTTCTTTTTAATATCTGAAAAAGATTTTTTAGTGATGCTAATTTTTGAGCACCATAACTTGTTTTGTTAGGACTAATATTTATCTTTAGAGTTCGAAATCCATTTTTCTTGTCTTTTGTAATTCTTTCTATTTGATTTCTGATTGTGCTTGTTCTATCAGTCAGATCTTTCATTTTTATTTCTGTCAGTGAATAATTTGTCCAATCCATAGATCGGGTTTGAATGGATGATTCATGAATAATCTGATTATTGATTATAGAATCTTTTTTTATTTCACTCGAATCCTCTCTCCATTTTTTTGGTTCTTTTTGGACCTTTAGAAACAATAATTTTTTTCTTTCTTTGAAACTTTTTAGAACTCGAAAACTCCATTTTAGAATTGCTTTTTGGAGTTTTTTCAAAGGGGGTCCAAAATAATAACAAAACAAAATACCAAGTCCTACGAGAGGAGAACCAAAAGGACGGTCAGTTTCCAGTCCCCAAATCGTTAAAAAAGCAGCAGGACTTTCCTGCTTTGGATTTGGATCCCTACGAGAAGGTCGTATCTTAGATCGGTGCCAAGGTTTCAGACGGAAAGGAAATCGTATCATTATTTGTATACCCTCTGTGGCCCAGTTTGGAGGAAAAATTCCGTTTCTTCCTGGTTTTAGTACTGGCATACCATTATAGGTGCATATAACATACACTTCTCTATTCATCTCCCTTATATCCTGCCCCCACTCGGGCTCTTGGCGTAATAAGAAACGGACAATATTTTTAGCTAGTATCAATGAAGGTAATACAATAGATTGTCTAAGCCTCGACTGAATTAGTAAAATCAAAGCTCTTATTCCATGAGCATAAATAAGGATATCATAGAGGTCTGCTATTTTTTCTCGTGTCCTTTCTATTCGTTCCATTTCCGTCTGCCCGTCCCGCCCCTTTTCCATTTCATTGACTTCTTTTTGAATTTCTTCGTAGCTTTTGTTTTCCTCCATGTACATTTTTTTTTGTTTTTTCAACCTCTTTATTCTTTTTGCTACGCTTCCTTTTATACCCTTTCTAAAAATGTCTTGTATTAGGTCGGAAATCTCAATTACTGATAATATGAATGGTTCGAAAAGAACATCCCAAGAAAATCCTACTCTGTCGAAAAAAAGTGGGGAATACGGATATAAGGGAAACATTTTCCCCGTAAGGGTTTTACGTCTTTGAACACGCATAGAACCTGTGATTATGTCTCGACGAAAATCCGCTTCATAGGGATAATCTATCATATCCACTTCTTCTAGTTCATTAGGCTTCGTCATAGTTGGGGCGGCATTCTCTGGACCCTGCGTAAAAAGAACCATACGTTTCGCTTTCCTCGAGCGAATTTGATGATCTACTATCCACTCTTCCCCCTCTTCCGTTGTTGCAGTTTTTCCGAGTTGTTCTACCTCGCTGAATAATCTGTATGACCATCGGGGGACTTTTTTATTTATTCCAATCGATTTTTTTCGAGTTGTTTTTTCCATGGGAGGAATTATGGCTGTATCGCATATTGTTTGAATGATGGGATCAATTATGACTCTTTCGATTAAAAATTTCAAAACTTTTTCTGGATCTTCTGAATCAATTCGTCTTTGTTCCGGAAATAAAGAAATTCTTTTCCAATTTGATGTTGATTCTTTAGCAAATTCATCGATTAAAAGACTCAATTCTCTTGCTAATGCTTTTTGATCCAATGTATATATTTTCTGTCCCAATTTCTCTTCCAATTTCTCTTCCAATTTCTGGTCCAATTTCTGGACCAATTTCTCTTCCAATGTAGCTATTTTCCCTTCCAATTTCTGGTACAATTCTTCAAAATTATGAACATTAAGTTCCTTACCCTTAAAAAGAAGGATACTATGAACTTTATTGAGTTTATTTAAAAAATTTGTCTCTATCGAATTTTTGACTGCAGTTTCATTTAGGATTGAAGGTAAATAAAATTTTTTAATTATTCCACGATAGGATCCGTTTAAGAGAGGATCATATATTTTAGGCAAGTATTCTTCTTTAGTTTTATGATTGCATAATCGAGTCTTTTTTTCGAGTACATCCAGATAAGGAGATCCTCTGTCTAGGGCTTCAATTCTATCTCTAAACTCGTTCCTTAGGCTCCTCCATTTTTTTTCATTGGTATAAATCCAACAATAATAATTATGCAGTTCATCATA